CCCTCTGAGAACCATATATGAGAATTTCATCTCGTACGGCTCAAACAAAAATACCCCAATATTGGCTATAACAGATATATGTAATAGAAAGTTTGAAACTCTTCTTTAATCCTATGCGATTCAATCTTTATTTTTCTATGAAAATATGAAAGAATAAAAATATGAAAGCTTTTCTTGTGGTTATAATGCCAAAATATCAAGTTGGCTCATTCGTCTTTATGTTGATCGTTACAGGCCTCTTGAATCTTCTATTTGCCTATTTTTATTTTCTTTTATTTGTGTGTAATACGGCTTTACTTTTGTTTTCTTTATTATTGATAGGAATTCTCTTGTTAAGACCCTATGAATTGATTAAAACCTCAGATTCATACTACAACCACGATGATTCAATAAAACCTTTAAACTAAGGCCAAAGATTCCCTGAGTAAGAATCGGTGGATCATCACTTATTCAACCAATAGATATAATGAATAAAAATCCAAAGAAAGGTTTGTCCTTTAATTATTTAATTAAAAAAAAGAGCATAAACGGGAAAAAGAAGAAAAATCTCTCGATTTATAACTTGTAACCCTCTTTTTTTAACTCTTTTTCGTTAATTCTTTTTTGGAGTCCGGCACGGGAGGTCTGAATATTAAATATGATGAATCATAGTTATAATAGTTTGTAATATATTTTATATATTATATTCCGCGCGTTCCGGATACTAGAATGAATATCCGACGAGGTAAAAACATCTGTATCAAGATGACAGAATCGATTTCTGTAATATCCATAGGATCCATTATAACAAGTCACACACTCATATTCCGGAAATACAGAAACAAAGAAATTCCACGGTCGACCTACCAAAAAATGGAATGGGCTAAAAGCGACCTAAATGCTTCACTTTGTTTTATATTGAAAAGCTATTTAGTAGTTCTTGTGAATCTAATTCATTGAAATTCCGTCCAGTAAAATGGAAGAATTATAAATCTCCAAAATAATAGATAGGAATATTGCAAATAGAGCCATTGCGATACCCATCAAAGGAGTAGTTCCCCAACCGGGAGCTACTTTACCATATTCCGAATTCAATGGTTTCAAAAAATCCCCTATAAGAGTTCGTCTTGGACCAGATCTAGAACTATCCTCAACGGTTTGTGTAGTCATAAATCCTATTTTGTATTCATTGAGAGCCGTTGACTTTGTATACCATTATATTGTAAATAAATGATCTTATCATAGATCCGTTGTGGTCTTAAAATTATATAATAATGGAAACAGCAACCTTAGTTGCCATCTCTATATCTGGTTTACTTGTAAGTTTTACTGGGTACGCCTTATATACTGCTTTTGGGCAACCCTCTCAACAACTAAGAGATCCATTCGAGGAACACGGGGACTAGTTGAAGTAACGAGCCTCCCAATATTGGGAGGCTCGTTACTTCAATTGAGATAATCAAAAATCATTTTATCTTTTTAGTTGGAACTTTAGGCGGGTCCCTAAAAAAGATAGCGAAAAAGATTATTCCTAAAGTCGAGACTAAGAGGAATGTATAAACCAATGCTTCCATAGATTCGATTGTGGTTTACAATTATAGCTTCCATACCTGTTTATTTTGGATCGTCTCCCGGATAACTAAAGAGAAAGAGTCAAAAAAAGGGCAGTAATTCAAATCAAGATTTATCCGGTACCCTATTTATGTTAAACTATGTTAAATCACACAAATAAAGGTGAAAAGTAAGAAATCAATCTTGTATTAAACTACTTGTCTTCTTGTAGTCGGATCCCCAAGTTTTTGGAATGCTCCAAATTCTACTTGAGCATCCAAGTCTGGGTCAATACCGGCAAAAACATCTCTGAACAAGGTTCTAGCACCATGCCAAATGTGTCCGAAGAAGAAGAGTAGAGCAAACGAAGCATGTCCAAAAGTAAACCAACCCCTTGGACTGCTACGAAAAACACCATCGGATTTCAAAGTAGCACGATCTAATTCAAAAATTTCTCCCAATTGAGCACGTCTAGCATATTTTTTTACAGTAGCAGGATCACTATAACTGACTCCATTCAGTTCGCCGCCATAGAACTCCACAGTTACACCTACTTGTTCGACACTATATTTTGATTCTGCCCTTCTAAAAGGAACATCGGCTCTAACAATTCCGTCTCCATCTACCAAAACAACCGGAAATGTTTCAAAAAAAGTAGGCATACGACGTACAAAAAGTTCACGCCCTTCTTTATCTCTAAAGATAGGGTGTCCTAACCACCCAACAGCTATTCCATCCCCGTTGTCCATTGAGCCCGCTCTGAATAATCCCCCCTTTGCCGGATTATTGCCGATGTAATCATAAAAAGCTAATTTTTCAGGAATTTTAGACCAAGCTTCTGATAAACTTTGATTTTCAGCTAACCCAGCCCCAACTCTTCGATATATTTCTTGCTGGAAGTATCCCTGATCCCATTGATAACGAGTGGGACCAAATAATTCAATTGGAGTAGTTGCTGAACCATACCACATAGTTCCAGCAACAACAAAAGCGGCAAAAAAAACAGCAGCGATACTACTGGAAAGGACAGTTTCAATATTTCCCATACGTAATCCTTTGTATAGACGTTGGGGCGGACGGACACTAAGATGGAATAGACCCGCTAATATGCCCAATGTCCCTGCTGCAATATGATGCGAGGCTATTCCTCCCGGAACAAAAGGATCAAAACCTTCCGCACCCCACGCTGGATTTACAGATTGTACCCTTCCGGTTAGTCCATAAGGATCGGACACCCATATTCCAGGACCATACAACCCCGTTACATGAAATGCGCCAAACCCAAAACAAGCCAGTCCTGAAAGAAATAAATGAATTCCAAAAATCTTCGGTAAATCCAAAGAAGGTTTTCCTGTACGTTCATCAAAAAAGATTTCTAGATCCCAATACACCCAATGCCAAATAGCTGCCAAAAAGCACAAGCCAGAAAACACAATATGTGCACCGGCCACACCTTCGTAACTCCAAATACCCGGATTTGTTATAGTCCCTCCTGTGATACTCCAACCGCCCCATGAATTGGTTATTCCTAAACGAGTCATGAAGGGTATAACAAACATACCTTGTCTCCACATTGGATCAAGAACAGGGTCAGAGGGATCAAAAACCGCTAATTCGTATAGAGCCATCGAACCGGCCCAACCAGCAACTAGAGCTGTATGCATTATATGGACAGAAAGCAAACGACCCGGATCATTCAATACAACGGTATGAACACGATACCAAGGCAAACCCATGAAAATACCCCTTTATCAACGAAAAATAGACACTATGTAACTTTATTGCATTGGAAAAAAAACTATGCTATAAACCTCCCCATTTCAGTGGATTATCTCGAGGAAAGGATGAATATTTGTTCTATTCTTTTAGTAATAATGGAAGAGTTCCGTTTGTAGGAACAAAAAGAAGCAGATCTATTCTATACCCGATAAGTACCAATACGCAATGGTAGGGGGGCGGGATCCCACTTTCATTTTTTATGAGTGAAAGCATACATATTTATATTTGTTCATATCATTCAAAAGACCCATTCGTAAAAATTTTCTACTTTAATCATATTCATTCTGTCTTCTTTTTTTATTTTCTGTTATGAACTTATTAAATTTATGAATAAACGATGATAAAGGCAAATCTTATTAATATTAAGACAATAAATTCATTGTTACGCTTCCACATCAAAGTAAGATATAGTACCTAATTATTTTTTTCTTTCATTTAATGCCTATTGGTGTTCCAAAAGTACCTTTTCGAAGTCCTGGAGAGGAAGATGCATCTTGGGTTGACATATAGTGCGACTTGTCAGATATATTGGGTCACATGGGATTCCCCCATTCTCTCCCCCGATCGAGATATCCTCTCTTTCGCCCAAGAAAGATTGATTAACTTATCAAAAATTTGGAGCGTGAAGTGTAATTCTATTTATTTTGTTTTTTTTGGGGGGGGTATCCAGATTAATATTATCAATTAGAATAATTTATGGTTTAGAATAATTTATAGTTGGCTCGATTGGACTAGTAAAATGAAGTATCCAGGCTCCGTTTAGAAAAAACCCAATTGGTAATCTATCTATGATTACTACTTTTATCATATTCTATTTATAAACAGGAGAGCGATCTAAAACTGTTTAATCAATCAAGTAATATAATGAATACATTGAATATTTGGCGGAAGACATGAAATAAATTGAAAAAATAAAAAAGCCATAGCAAAAAGACGTGGTATTGGGGCATTTGCCCTATATGTGCAAATAAAAATCGGGCCCATCTTTACTCGGAGTAGAGCATAAACCTAAAAAAATGGAAGAAACCCATTCTGGAACAAGAAAATGACATCGTAATTTGGATTCGATCTCGATGAAACAATACATCAATGAGAAGTTCGTTCGATAAGTTTAGTAAATTACTTTTATATATATATATATATATATTTTTATAGGTAAAGTAAACAGATCAAAACTAATCTTTCTTGAAAAATGGAATAAAAAAAGCCCTTTGTTAGAAGTTATAAGGAGCCCACTATGAAAAAAGAATGAGGGCTGTAATCTACACATTGATTCTTTTTTCGCGATTTTTGGTAAACCGTATGCATCAAAAGATGCGCGTACGGTTCCTAAGGATACAATTTTATCCTAATCAACCGACTTTATCGAGAAAGATTACTTTTTTTAGGCCAAGAGGTTGATAACGAGGTCTCGAATCAACTTATTGGTCTTATGGTATATCTTAGTATAGAGGATAATACCAAGGATCTTTATTTGTTTATAAACTCTCCGGGGGGGTGGGTAATACCCGGAGTAGCTATGTATGATACTATGCAATTTGTACCACCAGATGTACAGACAATATGCATGGGATTAGCCGCTTCAATGGGATCCTTCATTCTGGTCGGAGGAGAAATTACCAAACGTCTAGCATTCCCTCATGCTCGGCGCCAATGAGTTTTGTATTTGAGAGAAAAAAGAAGAACTATGCCTTCGCCATATGAAATATGACTATTAAGTAATAATAGCATGGCATTTTGAATTCGATATGAGAAATTTTTTTTTCATTAGATTATATATCGAAAGAGTAGTATGAGATAAGGGACATTTCCGATTTTATCTGATCTATCGGAAACCTATTGCAGCGTCACAAACTTTTTTGTTTTCACACCAGAAGGCTAATTATGTTATGAAAGAATACAAAAAAAAGAAACTTTGGGATTGCTGAATAAGAGACTAAATAAATATAAAGCAACGGAGCCATCATAGTATTTTTTAGCTATTCAAAAAAAATAAAAGAAAGGATGGTTATTGGATTATTTACCGATCTGGGTCTAATCTGATAGACCCTATATTTTCTCTTTCTTCGATGGGAGGTAAAAGTGAATTCCATTGTAGAGCCGTATGCAATGCGGGAAAGATGCCTGTACGGTTGTTCAATTTTATCTTGTTTTTTGTATTATTATTCTTTATTTAATTTCTTCTCTTTGATTTATCTTCGAGATAGAAGAACCATTTATTATTATTATGTTATATAATCAGGGTAATGATCCATCAACCTGCTAGTTCTTTTTATGAGGCACAAACGGGAGAATTTATCCTGGAAGCGGAAGAACTGCTGAAGTTACGCGAAACCATCACAAAGGTTTATGTACAAAGAACGGGCAAACCCTTATGGGTTATATCCGAAGACATGGAAAGAGATGTTTTTATGTCAGCAACAGAAGCCCAAGCTCATGGAATTGTTGATCTTGTAGCGGTAGAATAAAAAATAACAGGGATTTCGCGTAAATACGCAATTTCAAATTTGCTCTTTTTACCGGGGTTTGATATAGTATTATATTAATTAATCTATTAATATAGAATTATTAATATATAAAAAAATTACTAATTATCCGGTTAGGATTGATCTAAACCAACTCATTATGTATACGAGTCAACATGCCAACTATTAAACAACTTATTAGAAAGACAAGACAGCCAATCAGAAATGTCACGAAATCCCCCGCCCTTGGGAGATGCCCTCAGCGACGAGGAACATGTACTAGGGTGTATGTGTGACTCGTTCAGAGCATGGACTGGGACAAGAGAACCCATTTTTCCAGTATCAGTGATCAGTACCAATAAATAGGATAGAGTGGAAGAACTCCATTCACTATCTAAAAAGAATCTATCATATCCTTCTATTGTGTATCAAATTTTATGGTTTCGATTGGTGTAAATCCAATCGTCTCAATTTTCAATTTAAGATGAGAAAGAATTTCCCATTGGTAGCAAACGGTTATCCATTAAGCAGGGGAATAGTATTTTAAATTAAAATGAAAAGGAAGAAAGATTATGCCCTTACTCTTGGAACAACGGACTGACAGGGTCAGCTACACGGCTAACCCTCATAATTAAATATCGTTACTGTATAGGTAGATCTCGTTGTGAAAGACTGATTACTGCATAATTCATGGGTAGAGCCAAAGAGTGTGAACTGTACAAGTTAACAATAGCATTGATTAAATGAAAGAAGGGGCTCCGGTGTATAGAGGGGACCTCGCCGTTTAAAAAGTAACCATAGAAACGATGGAACCCACGATTTTTTTATCCATTTAGATTTACTACTTTTTTTATTTAATATTAATATGATTTTTTTAATATCTAGTATCACTATCAATTTCTTATTTCGAGGTGAAATGCCTATAAAAAAAAAGAAAAATCGTGGTCGGGAAGGTTATAGTAGCAAAAGCCATTGGAGTTTTTATTTTATACATTGGAAGAATCCGCTTTGTTATTAATAAACTAGGAAAGGGAAAAGGAATAACTGAAAGAAAGGAAATCAATTAGTTATTCATCGAAGTTTCATTTATTCAATGACCAGAATTAAACGAGGATATATAGCTCGGAGACGTAGAACAAAAATTCGTTTATTTGCATCAAGCTTTCAAGGGGCTCATTCAAGACTTACTAGAACTATTACTCAACAGAAAATAAGAGCTTTGTTTTCGGCTTATCGGGATAGAGGTAGGCAAAAGAGAGATTTTCGTCGTTTGTGGATCACTCGGATAAATGCAGTAATTCGCGGGAATAGTGTATACTATAATTATAGTAGATTAATACACAATCTGTACAAGAGGCAATTACTTCTTAATCGTAAAATACTTGCGCAAATAGCTATATTAAATAGAAATTGTCTTTATATGATTTCCAATGAGATTATAAAATAAGTAGATTGGAAAGAATTCATCAGAATGTTTTAAATGGAGTTCACTGGAAATAAATTCTGGGAAGGTAGAATAGAAATTAGTATGATAAAATATAATAAATAATATGATAAAGTCGTCAAAATGAACAAACAACACGTTGAATAAAAAACAATAAAAAAAGATTTTTTATTGTTTTTTTCTTATGATATACGACAATCAAATCTGTATTCGCGAATTTTTCGAACAAAACATCAATCCGCCTTTGCTTTGACTTTGAGTTCGTATTGGAATTTTGATTCAAGTTAAGAATAAGCCTATTTTTTTTTGATTCTAAGACCGGTAGTTCTAGTGGTCGACTCACCTCTTTCAAATTGTTTTTCATTATTAAGAAAAGGTAACAAAGATAAAATACGAGCTTGCTTTATAGCAATAGTAATTAATCGTTGTTGTTTTAAGTTTAATCTATTCACCCGTCTAGATAATATTTTTCCTTGTTCACTAATAAATCGACTAATTAAACTCATGTTTCTATAATCAATTCGATCCCCCGATCCAATCGGGGGCAAACGCCTACGAAAAGATCGCTTGGATTTAAAATAGAGTCGCTTGGATTTATCCATGATTTGTTTATTCCTTATCTTATCCCGACCGAATATTTCGATGAGGGATTTTTTTTTTGTTTATCTATAAATATATATTATATATAATATATGTAATTTTTCATCTTCCTTAGAAGGGTGACATACAGACGATCAGATTGGTTCGATCTATTTCTTTATCTCCCCATGAATTGTATGTTTGTAACAAAAAGGACAGAATTTTCTCAATTCCAATCGACTAGGCGTATTATGTCTATTTTTTTGAGTAATATATCTGGAAATACCCATACTCATTGATTCCTTATTAGCACCATTTCGAGCACAATTGGTACATTCCAAAATAACTATTACTCGAACATCTTTACCCTTGGCCATGAACCTCCTTTAGATTTTTGATTCACCCAACTATTCCATTTTCCGATCCAAAGAGAACAAAGGAACGAAAAAAAAATAGAAGTTCCTAACTCGAAATCAAATTCTGAAAGATTTCGTTAAAATCAAGATAGTAATAATAAATAATACAATAATTTCTAACTACATTTAAAATATAATCCCAGTATAGTATTTTATTTTTCATTTAAGTATTTTGTATGATATTGTTGACCTAGCCATCAATTTCCATTTCCGTTCTCATTCTCTTCTTATTAATTTAAATTGAATTTTAATTAGAGTCCCGGCCCGAGTTCCGAGTTTTACTGAAGTTGACTCCACTTTTATTCTTCCTCTTTTCGAACTTATTCTATTCTCATTTTTAAAATTCTAAAATGAAAAGAAAAGAAGGGAAAGGGAGGGATTAGTCACAGATATTTGATTATATCTCTAATCTTCTTCACCCCTTCCCATGTCAATCATTAGAACTAGAATTAAAAAAAGGAGAATATCAATGCATCCGGGAATAAACGATTGATCTCTATTAATAGACCTGCTAAAGACCCGAACCATAGAGTACTTACTACCGGTGCCACGGAGAGATATGTTTTTAGATCTCGCATTTTAATTTTAAAACCTCCTTCTTTATTATTTATTGTAATTTGTAATATATGATCAGGCGTATACGTAGTTAATGATCACTTGTATTTGTACGCGGAATCTCTAATTCAAATTGAAATGTACAACGATTCAGTAGCTATTCCTTTTCTTAAAAAAAAAAAAAAAAATACGCCCTTATGTCCCAGCATTCTCGAAAAATATTATATTCATTTTTTCACAGCAGGTTTAATTATACGTTACGTAGATAAGTCTAGTCTTTTATTATCTTTTATTATAATGAAATATATTATTTCATATAATATGAGATCAAAAAGAAGAAATGACAAGATAATTTTTGTATATCAATGAATAAAATAAAGACATGGAAAACAATACAGGTATTCTCTACAATGACACTGTGGACCACTGAAAAGGGATGTAGCGCAGCTTGGTAGCGCGTTTGTTTTGGGTACAAAATGTCACGGGTTCAAATCCTGTCATCCCTACCTATTACTTACTATTACTTATCTTAAATCATAATAGGATCAATCTTAAATTTTACAATATTCTATATAATGCTATATAATAGTAGATGCATGCAAAAATATATTAGGGTTGTAAAGCGCTCTTAGTTCAGTTCGGTAGAACGTGGGTCTCCAAAACCCGATGTCGTAGGTTCAAATCCTACAGAGCGTGATTCTATTCTTGTTATTCTTGGATCGAAAATGAAAATCAACTAATTGAACAGCAATCTAAAATTGACCCCCTGTGGATTAAAATTAAAACAAGTAGGAGGTCAATCAAAAAAGAGGTATTAATTAATCAAAGGTCCAACTGATCACCACGTCTGTATTGTAAATATGCAGTTACAAATAATCCAGCTAAAGTAATAGGAATTAGACCTAAGACAATTCCAAATAGCAAAACTTCAATCATTTCAATTTGTTTGAAAGGGGAAAGGGAGAGGTAATATCTATTCTTCAATATTAATTCGTATTGCACATGAATCTCAATGACCAAAAATTGGAAATTGACATGATAAGAAACTATAGAATATATGGAATACCACAGAAAGATTTGTTTTTTTTTTTTATGAATTGTTCATTCAATTAATTTCAAATAAGTCGTATCTTGCTCAAACTGATAAATAAAGCTGAGGTTATAGTTAAAACCGCTAGTAAAAAACCGAAATAACTAGTTATGGTAGGCATAAAGAGTCTAAATGAAATATG